TTTTTGTTGCAGGGGAGCTGCTCAGATCCGACTGCAGGTTAATTAGTGAGCTATAGTAAGTCAGACAGGCTTGTGCTGCGGACGTTTCTAGGGTCATCTAACAATCTTCAGTGTTATGCTTTGATTTAGCTACGCTAGCTATTACAATATTCGCGCATTTGCAACACTATATAAGCAACACAATATTTTACTCGTTGAACATGCTAGTTCGGACCTTTACCCTGGTTTGGGGTTTAACCAGGATTATATTAGAATTCGCCGGGCCATGGGGGGTATGGGGGGTTTTCCGCGCCGCGAAACGAGGGGGGGGGGGAATCTCATAGTAATATATGGAGTAAAGAAGAAGTATATGCTCGTGAAATAGTTAAATGCGTGGACCAGTTATGTCAATAGAACATTACATATACGTTTCTCGAGAAAATGAATGGACTACCTTAATTTTTTGTGGTAGGATGCATGAAGTTAGCCAGATGAAAGCGACCCGAAAAAAAAAAATACCACATGCCTTTAAATGAACGCCTTGGCTTGGGGGGTGCTTGCTAATTAGAAGTCCCACCAATAACTTATGCCAGGAAAAAGCACCGTGGGTGGGTGTCTAACAGTTGATGGACCTGAAATAGGAACCAGATGCCAGTAATAGTTCAAATTGTGAAACCCCCACAAGTTTTGTCCGTGACCCTATCAAGGACGTTGTACATTAAGGTATAGGGAGGTTGGTGGTCTCTTACTACTAAACAGTTTTAGAACAGGACATTGGATTAAACATTTGAGGTTTCGATCTTAAATCCCAGGTATTTCTTGTAATTTTTGAAGGATTTTATTATGAGTGTTAAATTAATGTTTGATGTTCTGGTCTGGAACATGTTCTAAGCAAAAATGGTTTAATGAATGAAATGGTGACATATAATTTAATGTCCTATACCATGATGTAATATTATACATAATATGTACTATACCATAGTATTGAGTAATGCATATTATGCACTATACCATAGTAAATTAATGTTTGTAGGGATAGTTGTGTTTTCAGAAAATAGTTTAGTTTAGAATCCTAGCTTTGGGAGTTAGGGGTGGGAGTTAAAATCTCTCTTTTCTGGAGCTAGGAAGGATTTTAACCTTCGATCTTCGGATTACAAGACCGACGCTTTAAGCTAAGCTACTAGGGTAGTTAAAGTTTATGTATTTGTTTTCTAATAGCCCGGTTAGAGGGTTTAAAATTAGGAATAGGGAAAAGTATAGTACTGAGGCAATTTGTCCGATGATGACGTAGGGGTCTTCTACTGGTATTCCTCCAATTCAGGTTAGAATTATTACATCTGCTACTAGGGCTCAGAATAGGAATTGGGCGATTGGGCGGAAAGTGAGGCCTTGTTGTTTAGAGGTGTGTAGTAGGGGAACAACTATTAGTACAAGGATGGAGAATAATAAGGCTAGAACTCCTCCTAGTTTGTTAGGGATTGATCGTAGAATGGCATAGGCAAATAGGAAGTATCATTCAGGCTTAATGTGTGGAGGTGTGACTAGGGGGTTGGCGGGTGTGAAGTTTTCTGGGTCCCCTAATAGGTTTGGAGAAAATAATGCCAGGTTTGTAAGAGCAGTGAGTAAAATAATGAAACCTAGTAAGTCTTTATATGAGAAGTAAGATGGGAAGGAGATTTTATCTGCGTCTGAGTTGAGGCCTGTTGGGTTGTTTGAGCCAGTTTCATGCAAAAATAGTGCATGTAGTGCTGTAGCGGCTACTATGGTGAATGGGAGTATGAAGTGAAATGCGAAGAAGCGTGTGAAGGTTGCTTTATCTACGGAAAATCCACCTCGAATTCATTGTACTAGGGCCACTCCTATATACGGAACGGCCGAATAGAGAATTGTGATTACTGTAGCGCCTCAGAATGACATTTGGCCTCATGGTAGGACATATCCTACAAAGGCTGTTATCATTACTAGGAGTAGTAGGACTACCCCAATATTTCAGGTTTCTTTATATAAGTAGGAGCCATAGTAGAGGCCTCGTCCGATGTGTAAGTAGATACAGATGAAGAAGAAGGATGCGCCGTTGGCATGGAGGTTTCGGATAAGTCACCCGTAATTTACGTCTCGGCAGATGTGGGCAACTGAGGAAAAGGCTGTTGAGATGTCTGAGGTATAGTGTATGGCTAAAAATAGCCCGGTTAGAATTTGTACAATAAGGCATAAGAGTAGGAGGGAGCCAAAATTTCATCATGCAGAGATATTAGAGGGAGCTGGTAGGTCAATTAATGCGTCGTTAGCAATTTTAAATAAAGGGTGAGTTTTTCGGGTTACCATGGTTCTCGTAGTTGAATTACAACGGTGGTTTTTCAAGTCATTAGTCCTGGTTAAAATCCTGGCGGGAATTATGATATATTTTCTTAATTTGTTATTATTATGCTTGGTGGTTGGTTTGGTTGGGGTTGCTTCTAACCCGGCGCCCTATTTTGCTGCTTTGGGGCTAGCTATGGCTGCAGGGGTTGGTTGTGGTATTTTAGTAGGGCATGGTGGGTCATTAGTTGGTTTAATGCTGTTTTTGATTTATTTAGGGGGAATATTAGTTGTGTTTGCATATTCTGCAGCTTTGGCTGCTGAGCCTTTTCCTGAGACGTGGGGGGCTGGGTCTGTTAAGACTTATGTGCTGATGTATTTGTTAGGGGTGGGGGCGGCTATGGTGTGGTTTTGAGGGGAGTATGGGGATTGTTGAATTGTTGTGGATGAGTTTAAAGAGTTTTTTGTTATGCGCGGAGATATTGGAGGGGTTTCTTTAATATATTTTGTTGGGGGCGGGATGTTGGTGGTATGTGCTTGAGTTTTATTGTTGTGTCTTTTTGTGGTTTTGGAGTTGACCCGGGGATTGAGCCGTGGGGCGCTTCGGGCGGTTTAAAGAAGAGTTAGGAGAATAATAGCCAGGGCTGTTGAGATTAGGTAGAAGGCTAGATAAACTTTAACAATGTTAGTGTCGATATTATCAAATATTGAGGATAAGGAGGCGTGGAGGGGAAGAAATCCTTTTGGTCCTGTTTCTATTCATTGTCGGTCTAGCTTGGTGGCTTGTTTTCCTAGGGCGAGGCTGAATTTTGGAATTGAGCGGTGGATAATTGGCGGGAAGAAGCCTAGCATGTTTGAGAAGTTGTGAGGTGTGAGGGCGGGCATAATTTTGATTTGTTTAGTTGCTGCTGTGGCCAGGGCGAGAGCAATGATGAGGCCTGTGATTGTTACCATTAGTGCGGCTAATTTAAGGGACGGGGGTATTGTTATGACAGGGGTTTTGGATGGTAGGAAGTTTGAGGTAATAATGAGGCCTGCAATAATGCTCCCTCAGGCCAGTCGTTGGATAGATGCTACTATTTCGGGGTGATTTTCGTTAATTGGAGATAAGGCGGAAAATCGGGGGGAGCCTATTGTTACGAAGAAGACGACTCGTAGGCTGTATACTGCGGTGAAAGAGGTAGCAAGTAGTGTTAGGGCTAGGGCTCAGGCGTTTAGATGGGAGGTGTTGAGTGCTTCGATGATTGCGTCTTTGGAGAAGAAGCCTGTTAGGAAGGGGGTTCCTGTTAGGGCGAGGCTCCCAATAATTAGACAGGAAGAAGTGAAAGGCATTAGTTTGTGTAGGCCTCCTATTTTTCGGATGTCTTGTTCATCGTTAAGGCTGTGAATGATGGAGCCTGAACATAGGAATAGTATTGCTTTAAAAAAGGCGTGGGTGCAGATATGTAGAAAAGCAAGTTGTGGTTGGTTTAAGCCAATAGTTACTATTATAAGGCCTAGTTGACTTGATGTTGAGAATGCTACGATTTTTTTAATATCGTTTTGTGTTAGAGCGCAGGTGGCGGTAAACAGGGTTGTTAGAGCTCCCAGGCAAAGGCAGAGAGTTAGGGCAAATTGGTTATTTTCTATTAAAGGATGGAGGCGGATTAGTAGGAAGATTCCTGCTACTACTATGGTGCTTGAATGAAGTAGGGCTGAAACAGGGGTTGGACCTTCTATTGCAGAGGGAAGTCATGGGTGTAGGCCAAATTGGGCTGATTTTCCGGTAGCGGCTAGGATTAATCCTATTAATGGAAGGGTTATATCAAGGTTTTTAGATATTAGAAAGATTTGTGGGATTTCTCATGAGTTTAGGTTTGTGGCAATTCAGGCTATGGCAAGGATGAGGCCAATGTCTCCGACACGGTTATACAGTACAGCTTGCAGTGCTGCTGTATTAGCATCAGCTCGTCCATGTCATCAGCCAATTAATAGAAAAGATATAATACCTACTCCTTCTCAGCCAATAAATAGTTGGAATAGGTTATTGGCTGTAACAAGAATAATTATTGCTACTAGGAATAGTAGTAAATATTTGAAGAATCGGATTAAGTTAGGGTCAGAGTGTATGTATCATGATGCGAATTCTAAGATGGATCATGTTACGTAAAGTGCAATTGGTGTAAAAATTAGGGAATAGTGGTCAAACTTGAAACTGATGTTAATATCGAAGTTTATAATATTTATTCAAGTTCAAGTAGTGATGATATTTTCTGTTCCTTGATCTAAGAAGATAAGGAGAGGAATGGTGCTGATAAAGAATGCTAGGCTTACGGTGATTTTTGCATGTTTAAGAGCTCAGTTTTGATTTAAGGGCTTGGGGTTAAGTGTAAGGATTAAGGGTAAAGATAAGATTAGTAAAGTTAGGAGAAGGGTGGTCGTTATAATAATATTTACCATAGCTGCTACTTGGAGTTGCACCAAGAGTTTTTGGTTCCTAAGACCAATGGATGAACTATTATCCTTTAGGAGCTTCGAATGAGCCATGGAGTTTAACCATGGAAGTAGGGATTAGCAATCCTTATTGCTCTGTGCCTCTTTCGGTGGATAAGAGGGAGTTAACCCTTATTTTTAGAACCACAATCTAATGTTTTAAGTTAAACTATATCTACAGTATCATCAGCCTCATATGATTTCGGGCTTTAAAATGAGGAGAAGGACTGGAAGAAGGTGTAGCGTTATTAGTAGGTGTTCACGCGTGTGGAAGGGTTGTAGGTTAATGATGTGTTGTGGAAGGGGCCCTCGTTGAGTTATTAAGAAGAGGTAAAGGGAGTAGGCTGCAGTGATTAGGGTTCCCGTCCCAGTTAGTACTAGAGTCAGGGGGGATCAGTTGAATATTGCTGTAATAATGACTAACTCTCCTATGAGGTTTGGTAGTGGGGGGAGGGCTAGGTTTGCGAGGTTAGAGACAAACCATCAAGTGGCTGTTAGGGGGAAAATAGCTTGTAATCCTCGGGCAAGGATTATTGTCCGGCTGTGGGTGCGTTCGTAGGTTGTGTTGGCTAGGCAGAAGAGGGCTGAGGAGACTAGGCCGTGGGCAATTATTAACACTAGGGCTCCGGTAAATCCTCATGGTGTTTGGATTAGGATTCCCCCTGCAACCAGGCCTATGTGACTTACGGAGGAGTAGGCGATTAGTGATTTTAGGTCTGTTTGTCGTAAACAGATTGAGCCTGTCATGATGATTCCTCATAGGGCTAGGGCAATAATTGGATACACTAGGTCTTTTGATAGGGGGTCTAAAATTACTATTATGCGTATTATGCCATAGCCCCCAAGTTTTAGGAGAATTGCAGCTAGTACTATTGAGCCGGCTACTGGGGCCTCTACGTGGGCTTTTGGTAGTCATAAGTGGACCCCGTAGAGAGGCATCTTTACTAGGAAGGCGATTAAGCATCCTGCCCACCAAATTTTGTCTCCTCATGAGTTAAGAATTAGGGGGTGTGAGTATTGAATAATCAGTATTGATAATGTGTTTGTGTTTTGGTGAAGTAATAGCAGGGCAACTAGTAATGGAAGGGACCCTGCTAGTGTATAAAAGAGGAAGTATGTGCCTGCACTTAAGCGTTCAGCTTGGTTGCCTCAGCGAGTAATAATAATTAGGGTTGGAATGAGGGTTGCTTCAAATATAACATAGAATATGATGATTTCGGTGGCCCCAAATGCTATAATTAGGAAGATTTGTAGGGAAGTTAGGAGGGTAATGTAGGTTCGTTGGCGGGCAACTGGTTCTGTTTTAATGTGGTTTTGGCTAGCTAAAATTATAATGGGCAGGAGTCAGCATGTGAGAACTAATAGTGGTGTGGATAGTGGGTCTGTACTTATGTAAAGGTTGGACGGGGTCCATCCTGTTTCTGTATAACATTTGATTCAGGTAAGACTAAGTAGGGCAATTAGTAGGCTTTGTAGGGTTGAAGTGGTCCATAGTCATTTAGGGGTGGAGAGCCAGATTGTGGGTAGGAGCATGATAGTGGGAATTAAAATTTTTAGCATTGTAATAGGTTTAAGGCTTGTAGGCGATCGGTTCCGTGGGTTCGAGCTGTAGCAACTAGTAGCGCAAGACCTGCACTGGCTTCACAGGCTGAGAAAGCTAATAGTAGGACGGGGGCTGCAGAGAAAGGAGTTGACTCTAGTTGTAGTATTCAGAGGGCGAGGGCAATAAAGAGGGAGAGTATTATACCTTCTAGACATAGAAGGGCGGATAAGAGGTGAGTGCGGTGGAATGCCAGTCCTATAAGTCCTAGGGCAAATGCGGAGGTAAAGCTGAAATATACGGGTGTCATAAGGAGGTCACGGATTTGAACCGTGGTTTTCTGAGCCGAAATCAGAGGTCTTATATTTGGACTAATCCCCTATTCAGCTCATTCTAGGCCTCCTTGTATTCATTCATAGACTAGGCCTAGGGTGAGGAGGATTAGAACCGTTGCGGCTCAGAAAAGGGTGAAAGTTGGATCTAATAGTTGGTTGCCTCAAGGGAGGGGGAGGAGAAGAGCAATTTCTAGGTCAAATAATAGGAAAAGGATAGCGATTAAGAAGAATCGGATGGAGAAAGGAAGACGTGCTGAGCCGAGAGGGTCAAAGCCACATTCATAGGGGGATAGTTTTTCTGCATCCGGGGCTATCTGTGGGAGTCAGAATGATACTAGGGCTAAGACTATTGATAAAGCTGTGGTAATTAGTATAATAGTTATAATTAAGTTCATTATCTTTCCTTGGGGTTTAACCAAGACTGGGTGATTGGAAGTCACTTGTACTAGCTTTAGATACTAGAAAGATATGAGCCTCATCAGTAAATGGAGACATATAGGAATAGTCATACTACGTCTACGAAGTGTCAGTATCAGGCGGCTGCTTCAAATCCAAAGTGATGTTCTGATGTGAAGTGATATTGTACTTGTCGAATAAGACAGATAGCGAGGAATGAGGAACCAATAATTACATGGAGGCCATGGAATCCTGTGGCTACAAAGAAAGTTGAGCCGTAGATACCATCTGCAATGGTAAAAGGGGCTTCATAGTATTCTATGGCTTGAAGGGCGGTAAAATAGAAGCCTAGGAGAATGGTTAAGGTAAGAGATTGAATTGCTTGTTTACGTTCTCCTTCTATCAGACTGTGATGGGCTCATGTTACTGTCACTCCGGAGGCTAGTAGGACGGCTGTGTTAAGGAGGGGGACTTCAAAGGGGTCTAGGGTTGTAATTCCGGTTGGGGGTCAGCAGCCTCCTAGTTCGGGGGTAGGAGCGAGGCTGGAGTGGTAAAATGCTCAGAAAAAGCCTAGGAAGAAGAATACTTCTGATGTGATGAATAGGATTATTCCGTATCGGAGACCTTTTTGGACAGGGGGCGTATGGTGTCCTTGGAAGGTGCCTTCTCGTACGATGTCTCGTCATCATTGATATATTGTAAGTAATAGAAGGGCTAAGCCTAGGGTTAGAAGAATAGTTGAGTGAAAGTGAAATCAGATTGCTAAACCTGATGTCATTAGGAGAGCAGCTACTGCGCCGGATAGAGGCCATGGGCTTGGGTCAACCATGTGATATGCGTGTGCTTGGTGGGTCATTAGACGTTTTCTTGTAGATAGAGGCTTAGTAAAAGTACAAATACATAGGCTTGAATTACAGCAACTGCGACTTCTAGGAGAGTTAGAAGCACTAGAAGGATAGCAGTAAGTGCTGCCACTGTTGGTATCATGGGCATTAAGGTAATGGTTGCGGTTGAGATTAATTGAATAAGTAGATGTCCTGCGGTGAGATTTGCAGTAAGTCGTACGCCTAGTGCTAGGGGTCGAATGAAGAGGCTAATTGTTTCGATGATGATTAGCACGGGGATTAGTAGGGCAGGAGTTCCTTCTGGTAAGAGATGGCCTAGTGCGATGGTTGGTTGATTTCGGAGGCCAATGATAACTGTGGCTAATCATAGTGGAACTGCTAGGCCCATATTTAAGGAAAGTTGTGTAGTGGGTGTAAAGGTGTATGGTAGGAGGCCTAGGATGTTTAATGTGAGAATAAAAATTATTAGGGAGGCTAGGATTATGGCTCATTTATGTCCCCCTTGATTTAATGGTATTAATAATTGATGTGTAAAAGTCTTGATGAATCAATTTTGGAGAGAGATTAGTCGGTTATTTTGGTAGCGGTTGGTTGGAGAAGGCACAAGGATTCAAGGCAGGGTAAGGGCAATAGCAATTAGGGGAACACCAAAATATGTGGGGCTTATGAATTGGTCAAATAGGTTTAGTGCCATGGTCAGTTTCAGGTGTCTGATTTAAGTTTTTCAGCGCTAAGGGCTGTTACTTCATTTGTGAACGTGTGATTTAAAATTTTATTTGGAAGTACTGTTAGGAAAATTAGTCACGAGAATACAAGAATTGCAAATCATGGGGCGGGGTTTAATTGTGGCATGTCACTGAGGGTGGGTGGGAGTCACCAGACTTTAGCTTAAAAGGCTAACGCTAGGCCCTATTTAGCTTCTCAGTGAGGCGTCTTCAAGTATGAGAGAGGATCAATTCTCAAAATGTTCTAGAGGTACGGCTTCTACAACAATTGGCATAAAACTGTGGTTGGCTCCACAAATCTCAGAACATTGTCCATAGAATACACCTGGGCGGGAGGTAATAAATGATGTTTGGTTTAATCGACCTGGGACGGCGTCTAGTTTAACGCCTAGGGCTGGGACTGCTCATGAGTGTAAGACATCTTCAGCTGAGACTAGAACCCGAATTGGAGATTCTATTGGAATTACTATTCGGTGGTCTGTTTCTAGAAGTCGGAATTGACCTGGGGCTAAGTCTTGTGTTGGTAGTATATATGAATCGAAGGCTAAATTTTCATAGTCTGTGTATTCGTAACTTCAGTATCATTGATGGCCTATGGCTTTTACGGTGATATGGGGGTCATTAACTTCATCTATTAGATACAAGATCCGTAGGGAGGGCAGGGCGATTATAATAAGAATTACTGCTGGTAGAATTGTTCATACAATTTCGATTTCTTGAGAGTCTAGAATATACTTGTTGGTGAGTTTAGTAGTAACTATTACAACAATAATATATAGGACTAAAGTGCTAATTAGAAAAACGATTATTAAGGCGTGATCATGGAAGTGGAGAAGTTCTTCTATTACAGGGGAGGCCGCGTCTTGGAATCCTAGTTGTGAGGGATGTGCCATTAAGCGTTAAGCTTAAGATACGCAGGGCTTCAACCTACAAGTTTGCCTTGACAAGGCAAGGTAATATTCATTTTACTAGTATCTTATAGAAGAAAGTGACAGAGAGGCTATGTGACTGGCTTGAAACTAGTTTACGGGGGTTCGATTCCTTCCTTTCTCGTTAATTTGCTTGTACTTGTACAAAGGCTGGCTCTTCAAATGTGTGATATGGTGGAGGACATCCATGTAGCCATTCTACGTTTGTGGTGGTTAGTTCAACAGATAAGACTTCTCGTTTAGCGGTAAAGGCTTCTCATAAAATGTATAAGAATATTACGACTGCTACTAGAGAGATTAGGGAGCCAATAGAGGAAATAACATTTCATAAGGAGTAGGCGTCTGGGTAGTCTGAGTATCGTCGAGGCATGCCGGCTAGGCCTAGGAAGTGTTGGGGGAAGAAGGTAAGATTTACGCCTACAAATATAGTTCCAAAGTGAATTTTTGTTCAGGTGTCGTGCATTGTATATCCCGTGAATAGGGGGAATCAGTGAACAAAAGCCCCCATGATAGCAAATACAGCCCCCATAGAGAGAACATAGTGGAAGTGGGCGACTACATAATAGGTATCATGTAGCACAATATCTAGGGATGAGTTGGCTAGTACGATACCAGTTAAACCTCCTACTGTAAAAAGGAAAATAAAACCGATAGCTCATAATATTGGTGTTTCTCATTTAATTGCTCCCCCGTGTAAAGTGGCTAATCAACTAAATACTTTAACGCCTGTTGGAATAGCGATAATTATTGTTGCGGATGTAAAGTATGCTCGAGTGTCTACATCTATCCCTACCGTGAACATATGGTGGGCTCATACGATGAAGCCTAAAAGGCCAATAGCCATTATAGCTCATACTATACCCATGTAGCCGAAAGGTTCTTTTTTACCAGCGTAGTAGGCTACAATGTGTGAGATTATTCCAAACCCTGGTAAAATTAAAATATAAACTTCTGGGTGGCCAAAGAATCAGAAAAGGTGTTGGTAAAGAATGGGGTCTCCTCCTCCTGCAGGGTCAAAAAAGGTGGTGTTTAAATTTCGGTCTGTTAGGAGTATTGTGATCCCTGCGGCCAGGACTGGCAGGGATAGGAGCAAAAGGACTGCTGTAATTAGTACGGCCCACACAAATAAAGGTGTTTGGTACTGTGAGATGGCTGGGGGCTTCATGTTAATGATAGTTGTAATGAAATTAATGGCTCCAAGAATAGAGGACACACCTGCTAGATGTAGTGAAAAGATTGTTAAATCTACAGAAGCTCCTGCATGGGCAAGGTTTCCTGCAAGAGGGGGGTAAACGGTCCACCCTGTTCCTTCCCCTGCTTCAACTCCAGAGGAGGCTAAAAGGAGAAGAAAGGAGGGAGGGAGGAGTCAGAAGCTTATGTTGTTTATTCGGGGGAAGGCTATATCTGGGGCCCCGATTATAAGGGGAACGAGCCAGTTTCCGAATCCTCCGATCATGATTGGTATTACTATAAAGAAGATTATTACGAAGGCATGGGCAGTAACAATGACATTGTAAATTTGGTCGTCGCCTAGAAGGGCGCCTGGTTGGGCTAGTTCAGCCCGAATTAAAAGGCTGAGGGCGGTACCAACTATCCCGGCTCAGGCACCGAATACTAGGTAGAGGGTGCCAATATCTTTATGGTTGGTTGAGAAGAATCAGCGTGTGATTGTCACAGGTAGGATGGCCGAGGGTTAGGCGGTGGATTGTAGCTCCATGAACAAAGGTTTAAGTCCTTTTCCTATCATAGAGGCTCTGTGGTGTATTACATATTGGATTGCAAATCCAAAGACGCAGACTGACACCTGCCGGGGCTTTCCCCGCCTTTATTCGGCGAACAGGCGGGGAAAGTAGATGAATGCTCGCTGGCTTGAGCGTCTAGCTGTTAACTAGGAGTTTGTAGGATCGAGGCCTTCTCATCTAGTAAGGCTTTAGCTTAATTAAAGTGTCCGAGTTGCATTCAGAAGCTGTGGGGTAGTGTCCTGCAAGCCTTAATCAGAGACTAGGAGATTTTCACTCCTACTTAAAGCTTTGAAGGCTTTTGGTCTGGTGTTATCCTAAGTCTCTAGTTGACTAGCGCTTGTGCTAGTGGGGTTAGAGGGAGTAAAAGGAGGGGTAAAGGTGTGAATATGGCTAGAAGTGCCGTGTTTTGATTATTTTGAAGACGTCATGGGGTTGAGGCATTATTTGTGTTTGGTGAAATTGTTAGAGTTATAGAGTAGCAGAGCCGTAGGTAAAAATATAGGCTTAGAAGTGCGCTTAGGGCTGCGATTGTTGCGGTAAGCGGGAAGTTTTGTGTAGTTAATTCTTGTAAGATTAGTCATTTTGGTATGAAGCCAGTAAGTGGAGGAAGCCCTCCTAGAGATAGGAGGGATAGGGCGGCTGTAGTGGTGAGAATGGGTGTTTTTGATCAAGTGGTGGCTAGTGTATTAATTTTTGTTGTTGATATTAGTTTAAATGTGAGGAAGATTGCTGAAGTTATTAAGATATATGTGATTAGGGCTAGAATTGTTAGTTGTGGTTTAAATTGTGCAATAATGATCATTCATCCTAAGTGTGCAATTGATGAGTAAGCTAGGATTTTACGGAGTTGGGTTTGGTTAAGTCCTCCTCAGCCTCCAATGAAGATTGAGAGTAGGCCAAGAGCAGTGAGGAGTTGGGGGTTGGTAAGGGGGGTTGTTTGAATAATTAGCGCGAATGGGGCTAATTTTTGTCAAGTTGCTATGATTAATCCTGTTGGGAGGTCTAGGCCTTGTATTACGGATGGTATTCAAAAATGTATGGGAGCTAGGCCAATTTTTAGTGCTAGGGCTATTGTTGTAAGGGTTGTTGCAATTGGGTGAGTTAAACAGCAGATGTCTCATTCGCCTGTAGTTCAGGCATTGATAGTGCTGGCAAATAGAATAGTTGCCGCTGCGGCAGCTTGGGCTAGAAAGTACTTGGTAGTGGCTTCTACTGCTCGGGGATGGTGATGTTGAGCTATTAGTGGGAGGATGGCGAGGGTGTTAATTTCTAGGCCTATTCAAGCTAGTAATCAGTGAGAGCTTATGAATGTGAGGGCTGTGCCTAGCCCTAGACTGGATAGGAGAATTATAATAACGTAGGGGCTCATTGGTAAGAGAAGGATTTTAACCTACATTTTTGGGGTATGGGCCCAAAAGCTTGTTTAGCTTATCTTACTAGAAAGTGGTGTAGTGGGAGCACTTGGAGTTTTGATCTCCAGGATATGGGTTCGAGTCCCTTCTTTCTAAGGAGCTGGGAGGATTTTAGCCTCCATGATATACTCTATCAAAGTAGTCCTTTGGCATTCAGGCACGACTCCTTTATAGTTGTGGGGGCAACCCGGTGAGTGCAATAGGTAATGCGGTGTGTCATAGAATAAGGGCTAAGGTGATTGGTAGAAAATTTTTTCATATTAGATGTATTAGTTGGTCATATCGGAATCGGGGGTAAGAGGCGCGTACTCAGAGAAATAGTATTGATAATAGTGCTGCTTTTATTATAATATTAATTGATGCAAGTTCTGGCATTGTTGGGGGATATGTTGTGCCTAAGAAGAGGATGGTTGATAGGGTGTTTATAAGGAGGATGTTTGCATATTCAGCTAGGAAGAAGAGTGCGAATGGTCCTCCTGCATATTCTACGTTGAAACCGGAAACTAGTTCTGATTCTCCTTCTGTGAGGTCAAAAGGGGCTCGATTTGTTTCTGCTAAAGTTGAGATGTATCATATGGCTGCTAGGGGCCAGGCTGGTAATAGGAGTCAGATTGTTTCTTGTGTTGTGTTGAATATTTGAAGGGTGAAGCCTCCTGTAAGAACGATGATGGATAGTAGGATTAGTCCAAGGCTTACTTCGTATGAAATGGTTTGGGCGACTGCTCGTAAGGCCCCAATTAAGGCATATTTTGAATTGGAGGCTCAGCCGGAACCAAGAATAGAATAAACTGCTAGGCTGGAAAGAGCTAGAATAAATAGTATGCCTAAATTTAGGTCAGTAACGGGGTAAGGTAATGGTATTGGGGCCCATAGTGTTATAGCCAGGGTGAGAGCTAATATAGGGGTAACTAAGAATAGTAATGGAGAGGAGGTGGAGGGGCGTACGGGTTCTTTAATGAAGAGTTTGACCCCGTCTGCGATGGGTTGTAATAGCCCGTAAGGGCCTACTACATTTGGGCCTTTACGTAATTGTATGTATCCTAGTACTTTCCGTTCAATTAGGGTTAAGAAGGCTACTGCTAGTAGTACGGGAACAATGTAGGCCAAGGGATTAACTACATGTGTTATTAGTAAGGCTAACATAATTAAGAGGAGGATTTGAACCTCCGGCGGAAAGGGCTTAGGCCTTTTGCAATTACCGGGCTCTGCCATCTTAATAATCTTGTCTAGATGCGGGGTTGTGCCTTCCCTTTATTTAATTTAGTTGTTGTCATTAAGTAGGGATGGGGCGTGTTTGTGACATGGGCCCCTCTTTTCCGGTCCTTTCGTACTGGGAAGAGTGGCATTACAGATAGAAACTGACCTGGATTGCTCCGGTCTGAACTCAGATCACGTAGGACTTTAATCGTTGAACAAACGAACCCTTAATAGCGGCTGCACCATTAGGATGTCCTGATCCAACATCGAGGTCGTAAACCCCCTTGTCGATATGGACTCTTAAAGGGGATTGCGCTGTTATCCCTAGGGTAACTTGGTCCGTTGATCGGCTGAGGGCCGGATCTTAAGTGGTCAGATGTTCTGTGACTTAGAAGTGGCTTTCTTGGTTTTAGGTTATTAGCCCCAATCCTCGTGGGAGCTTTATTTTCTCCCGCAGTCGCCCCAACTGAAGATATTAACCAGGTGATATTTAGTTTAAGCTATTTTATTTGGCTCTTGACATAGTTGGTCTTTTATCTTAAGCTCCAAAGGGTCTTCTCGTCTTGTATTTTTATGTCCGCTTCTGCACGGGCAGATCAATTTCATTGACTGGAAAAGGGAGACAGTTAAGCCCTCGTTCTACCATTCATACAGGTCTTCATTTAAAAGACAAGTGATTGCGCTACCTTCGCACGGTCAAAATACCGCGGCCGTTTAACTTGTCACTGGGCAGGTAGGACCTCCTATACATTGATTTTTGCAGGAGGCGATGTTTTTGGTAAACAGGCGAGGCTTGGGTTTGCCGAGTTCCTTCCTTTTCTTTTAGTCTTTCCTTGTTTGCCTTCCAGTGTGGGGGTAACGACTAAGTTGTGTGGTGTTTTCTTGTTGTTTAATGGGCTCACATTACCCTCTTTAATTGGGTTCGATAATTGTTAGTGGAGAGTCCGATCTAACATACACTTAGGCTGTGGAGAAGGGGGTTCCTTCTTATTACTCATTTTAGCAGTGTTTCTTCCATGTAAGCATGGAATAGCCTAGTAAAATTAGGGGTCTTAGATAAATTATTTGAATAATGGATTTTTGGTTTGCCGGAGCTTTAACGCTATCTGTTTAGGTGGCTGCTTTTAGGCCCACTAGAGCGATATATCTTGTTTAATATAATCTTTAACCTCCTGTATAAGGTTGTATCCTATTTCAGAGGGGCTGTACCCCCTTTGACTAACTCTCGCGTGTTTCTTTGACTCGTGTGGACTTAAATATTTATGAGGCAAGGAGAGCGAGGCTGAACTATTATCCATTTCCTAGGCAACCAGCTATAACTAAGTTCGGTAGGTTTGTCACCCCTACCCGGAGCTCTTCCCACTCTTTTGCCACAGAGACGGGTTAGTCCTAATTGATAGACTGTCTCGGGGTAGCTCACTTGGTTTCGGGGTTTTGAACTAAAGTGCGCTTTGCTCAAAGGGTCTAGCTAAATCATGATGCAAAAGGTACGAGGGATAATCTCTGCTTTGTTGTGCTTTAATGATTTGTTTCATTTCTCTTTCAGCATTCCCTTGCGGTACTGTTTTTATAGCTTAGTAATTGCCTTTTCTGTCTCACATACTTAGGTGGAAAAATGTTTTAGTTTATGTGTTGTTGTCTTGTTAAGTATTTTAATGTTGTTTTAGTTGTCTGGGCGGTTAAGCTAGCTGTTTAGCTCAGGGCGATCCAATTTGCATGGATGTCTTCTCGGTGTAAGGGAGATGCTTAGCTGTCTCAGCCACGCTCTGATTATTCCAAGTGCACCTTCCGGTACACTTACCATGTTACGACTTGCCTCCCCGTATTTGTAGTTGAGTTATTATATATATGTGTAAATTGATAGTGTAGGGGAGAGTGACGGGCGGTGTGTGCGCGTCTCAGAGCCTAATTCAAAAGGACTCTCTATTTACTTTTTACTACTAAATCCACCTTCTAGCACGTATTTTCAGGGCGCTGTCCGTAAATATTCTATGATTTAGAAAATGTAGCCCATTTCTTCCCACTTCGTACGCTACACCTCGACCTGACGTTTTTGGGCGGGCCCATTTTGCTTACTGTTAGGCCTTCACAGGGTAAGCTGACGACGGCGGTATATAGGCGGGGGAAACAAGAAGTGGTGAGGTTTAACGAGGGGTATCGGTTCTAGAACAGGCTCCTCTAGGTGGGTCTGAGACACCGCCAAGTCCTTTGGGTTTTAAGCTGTGCTCGTAGTACCCTGGCGGATGTGTTGTAGAAGTACATCTAGGTTTATGGCTAAGCATAGTGGGGTATCTAATCCCAGTTTGTTTCTTAGCTTTCGTGGGGTCAGGTGGAGTGTAAAGCTACTTTCGTGTACGGGCTTCGTGCCCTCGGGGTGCGTATGACGGCTTAGAGGGTCTTTAGCTTTATTTTTTATATTCCTTAACCACCCTTTACGCCGTAGCTATTAACTAGGGTCTTTCGTATAACCGCGGTGGCTGGCACGAATTTTACCGACCCTTAGTAACTTTAACTAAGTCAAGCTTTCGCTTATGGCTTAATGTTTATTACTGCTGAAGTCCCTTGGGGGTGTGGCGTAGCAAGGCGTTTTGGGCTACATAGGTGTGCCTGATGCCGGCTCCTTGTCCTCGGGCAGGGGATTGAGGGCATTCTCACAGGGATGCGGATACTTGCATGTATAAATTAGGTTGAAGCTAATAGTAAAGTCAGGACCAAGCCTTTGTGCCTGCGGAACGTTTCTAGGGTTCATCTTAACATCTTCAGTGTTATGCTTTGATTTAAGCTACGCTAGC